ATCGATCATATAGTTGTAGCAACTGAAATTTTTTCCATAAAAAAGAAATCTGATTATGGGCTGTGAAGCAAAAATAAAGGGATGTGGATAAATGGAAGGATGATAGAAAGAGAGAACAAAAATATCAATGATATATGATTCCAATATGTATGGTCTATGAATCAACTCATAAAAGGCAGTGTGATAAAGCATTAATACTGATATAATCAATACTGATATAAATATATAAATGAAATATAAATAAATAAAATAATATATATATAAAAAAGAAAAAAAATAATAAAGAATAAAGAGCCTCGAGTTAATAAAAACTGAGGAGATTGACTCGGGAACGAATTTTGCCGGAAGCTCCATTGCAGAGTTCAGGCCTAACCATTAATGGAGAAGCTATGGGAACGACGAAACCTGTGACTGCATAGGATTCTATTGAAAACGAATCCTAATAATTCATTGGGTGGGATGGCGGAACGAACCAAGAAAAAATTGATTTATTCTGAGAGGTGTCATGAATTGACTGACACTACGAATGAAAGAGTCAATATTCGCCCGCGAAATCTTTATTTATTGGATTACAATTTTTGGCGCGATTCGATAGAGGTAAAAATAAGGATTCATTATATTCTACGTTATATTCTAAGAAAAGAAGCATTTTTTATATTTTCTATATCTAATAATATACACGTCTAGCTGTATATTTTGTATATACATCTTCCTTTGTAACAAATTAAGTAACAAATTAAATATCAATAAATGCCATTCATTACTTATAATTACTTATATTAATTATTATAAATGCGTATCTGTAATATTATTGAATCGTTTCATTCGCGAGGAGCTGGATGAGAAGAAACTCTCATGTCCGGTTCTGCAATAGAGATGGAATTTAAGAAACAACCATCAACTATAACCCCAAAAGAACCAGATTTCGTAAACAACATAGAGGAAGAATGAAGGGAATATCTTATCGAGGCAATCATATTTGTTTCGGCGGATACGCTCTTCAGGCGCTTGAACCCGCTTGGATCACAGCTAGACAGATAGAAGCGGGGCGGAGAGCAATGACACGATATGCGCGTCGTGGTGGAAAAATATGGGTACGTATATTTCCCGACAAACCTGTTACAGTAAGACCTACGGAAACACGTATGGGTTCGGGAAAGGGATCCCCCGAATATTGGGTATCTGTTGTTAAACCGGGTCGAATACTTTATGAAATGGGCGGAGTATCAGAAACTATAGCCAGAGCAGCTATTGAAATAGCTGCGTGCAAAATGCCTATACGAACTCAATTTGTTATTTCACGATAGGGATGTAGAACTAAACAAAAGGGATATTGAGGATGAAAAAACAACCGCAGGTTTATTCTGGACGGACAATATTTCTTTTTTTCCTTCATCCTTTGCATTGAAATAACAGATTCAAATAAAAAATAAAAAATATATGATTCAACCTCAGACCCTTTTGAATGTAGCGGATAACAGCGGAGCTCGAGAATTGATGTGTATTCGAATCATAGGAGCTGGTAATCACCGATATGCTCATATTGGTGACGTTATTGTTGCTGTAATCAAAGAAGCAGTGCCAAATATGCCTCTAGAAAGATCAGAAGTCATTAGAGCTGTAATTGTACGTACATGTAAAGAACTCAAACGTGACAACGGTATGATAATACGATATGATGACAATGCAGCGGTCGTCATTGATCAAGAAGGAAATCCAAAAGGAACTCGAGTTTTTGGTGCGATCGCTCGGGAATTGAGACAGTTGAATTTTACTAAAATAGTTTCATTAGCTCCCGAGGTATTATAAATACTAGTAGATGACACTATGATATAGTAGGCTATCTGAAATAGATCAAATTAATAGATTGTGTCTCACGCATATACTTTTAAAAATTTAATAATTCAAAAAAAAAAAAAATAAAGAAAAAAGGAAACATGTTGATTATATCAAAATTAGGAGGCACAAAAAATTATAGTTCGTTATGGGTAGGAACACTATTGCCGATATAATAACTTCTATAAGAAATGCTGACATGAATAAAAAAGGAACTGTTCGAATAACATCTACTAATACCACCGAAAACATTGTTAAAATACTTCTACGAGAAGGTTTTATTGAAAATGTTCGGAAACATCAGGAAAATAACAAATATTTCTTGGTTTCAACCCTGCGACATAGAAAGACTAGGAAAGGAATATATAGAACCGTTTTAAAGTGTATCAGCCGACCCGGTTTACGAATTTATTCCAACTATCAACGAATTCCTAAGATTTTAGGTGGAATGGGAATTGTAATTCTTTCTACTTCTCAAGGTATAATGACAGATCGAGAAGCTCGACTAGAAAGAATTGGAGGAGAAATTTTGTGTTATATATGGTGATCCTCCTCCTCTGGTATCCTAATTTTATCTCTAACTTCCCATTTGTGAAATAGAGAGGAAAAGTGAGTTATATACCTCTTCCTTCATTAGTTGATACTTCAAGGGGGTTACCTGGAA